TAAAACAGACGAAGTGGCTTTGATACGCTATTCACAACAATCGGATTTTCGTCGAGACATAATCAAAGGTTCTATGCGAGCACAAAGACGTAAAACAGTTATTGGGGAATTCTTTCAAGCAAATGCGCATTCTCTCCTCTTTTTGAACAGAATATACAAACCAGACCTTCTTTTTTTTGATACCTCTAGGCTAATGAAACTCATTTTTCGAAACTGGATGAGAGAGGGAGCAGAACTAAAAATTTCAGATTCTATAGAAGAAAAAAAAGAAGAGAACAAAAGAAAGGAAAAAGCACGAATAGAAATAGCAGAAGCCTGGGATACCATCCCATTCGCACAAGCAGTAAGAGGTTTAATGTTAATAATTCAATCGACTCTTAGAAAATATATTCTATTACCTTCATTAATAATAGCTAAAAATATTGTCCGTATACTACTATTGCAATTTCCTGAATGGTCTGAGGATTTCAAGGAATGGAATAAAGAAATACATATTAAATGCACCTATAATGGTGTTCAATTATCAAAAAGAGAATTTCCAAAAAATTGGTTACTAGACGGCATTCAGATAAAAATACTATTTCCTTTCTGTCTAAAACCTTGGTACGGGTCTAAGTTAGGGTCTTCTTATATAGATCGAATGAAAAAGAAAGGGCAAAAAGAGGATTTTTCTTTTTTAACAGTTTGGGGAATGGAAACTGAACTTCCTTTTGGTTCTCCCCGAAAACGGCCTTCCTTTTTTGGACCTATTTTAAAGAAACTAGAAAAAAAAATTGGAAACTTAAAAAAAAAAGACTTTCTAATTCTACAAGTTTTAAAAGCAAGAACAAGGTTTTTTCTAACTATCTCAAAAAAAACAAACAAATGGTTTAGCAAAAGTATTCTATTTTTAAAAATAATAATAAAAGAAATCTCAAAAATAAAAAGAATTCTATTTAGTAGATTGAAAGAAGTAGATAAATCAAGCGAAACGAAAAAAGAAAAAGATTCTATAATGCGTAATCAAATAATTCATGAATCCGTGAATCAAATTAGATCTACAAGTTGGACAAATTATTTACTGACAGAAAAAAAAATGAAGGATCTAACTGATAGAACAAGTACAATTAGAAAAAAAATAGAAAAAATTACAAAAGAAAAAAAAAAGGTGACTCCAGGAATAAATGTTAGTCCTAATACTAATAAAAGTAGTTCGAATGCTAAAAGATTCGAATTACCAAAAACTATTTGGCAAATATTAAAAAGACGCAGCGCTCGATTAATTCGTAATTTTTATTTTTTTATAAAATTTTTCATTGAAAAGATATACATAGATATACTTCTATCTATGATTATGATTAATATTCCCAGAATGCATACAAAACTTTTTCTTGAATCAACAAAAACTCTTATTGATAAACCCATTTTAAATATTAAAAAAAATCACGAAAAAGGTAATAAAACTAATGAAACGAAAATTGACTTTATTTCAACTATACAAAAATCCTTTTATAATATTAGTAATAATAATCCACAGAATGTTGATGAATTATCCTCCTTCTCACAAGCATATGTATTTTACAAATTGTCACAAATCCAAGTTCTTAAATTAAACAAGTTAAGATCTATTCTTGAATATCACGGAACACCCCCTTTTCTTAAAACTTCAATAAAAACTTATTTTGGAAGACAAGGAATAATTGATTCTGAATTCAAAGCTAAGAAACCTCGGAACTCGAAAAAAAATCAATGGAAAGGCTGGTTAATAGGTCATTATCAATACCATTTATCTCAGATTAGATGGTCTAAATTAATAGCACAAAAGTGGCGAAATAGCACCAATCAATGTCATACAATTCAAGATACAAATTTAAAGAAAGAGGATTCATATGAAAAAGAACAATTATATTATAAAAAACAAAGCGATTACAAAGTATATTTATTACCAAATCAGAAAGATAATTTTCAAAAATACTATATATATAATCTTTTATCTTATAGATCTATTATTAATTATGAAAAGAAGGAGGACCCATCCATTTATAGATCACCATTCCAAGTAAATAAGACTCAAAAGAATTCTTATAATTACAACACACAGAAAAGAAAAAGATTTGATAGATTAGCCTATATACCTATCAATAATTTTCTAGGCAAAAGTGATATTATATATATGGAAAAAAATACGGATCGAAAATATTTTGATTGGAAAATCATCAATTTTTGTCTTAGAAAAAAAATAGATATTGAAGCCTGGGTCAAGGTCAATACCAACAAAAATCAAAATACTAAGACCGAGGCTACTAATTCTAATTATCAACTAATTGATAAAAAAAAACCTTTTTATCTTATGGTTCATCAAGATGAAGAAAGCAATTCCTCCAATAAAAAAAAATGGGATTGGATGGGAATGAATGCAGAAATACTAAGTCATCCTATACCAAATCTGGAGCTTTGGTTCTTCCCAGAATTTTTACTACTTTATAATGCATATAAAATGAAACCCTGGTTTATACCAAAC